TTTGTTTTAATATTCATTATTTTTCTTTGTATTCTTTTTTATACTATATAATATAAATAGAATTCTATAGAATATATATTCTATAGAATAATACTAATACTAAATATTTTTATTAGATTAATTTTTACTCAATTCATGAGTTGATTAATAAGTCTGTTGATTTGGAATCACAGGAGGAGTAGATGTCACAGATGATGAATTTATTTATTAATTTTATTTCTTAATTATGTCACTATATTTCTTTTTATTCGTCTGTAATAATTTATTGATGAATCTCCAATTTTCAATTGTATCTTTCAATTTGGTATTTTTTCTTATCTTCTTATTTTTCTCTCAAAAATGAAAATTTAGGCAAGTGCTTTATAAACATATGTATAAAAAGAACATATTTCATTAAGTTTCTATATGCCCACTATAACTAGTTATTTCGGGTTTTTACTAGCAGTTTTAATTATAACCTCATCTCTATTTATCGGTCTGAGTAAAATACGACTTATTTGATTTGTAATTTTGAAATGAATTGGAAATAATATATTTTATAGTTCCTTACTGTGTCAATTTCAGTTATTGAGATTTATGATCAATACAGATTAATATTTAAGGATAGATATTACCTTTCTTTTTACTTTTGGAACAAATAAAAATGATTGAAGTTTTTCTATTTGGAATCGTGTTAGGTTTAATTCCTATTACTTTGGCTGGATTATTTGTAACTGCCTATTTACAATACCGACGAGGTGATCAGTTGGATCTTTGATTAATTAAAGTCTCTTGTGTTTATGGATTCCCTATTTATTTGTTTTAATCCTAATCCACAAGTATAAAAAATTTAGACTTTAAACTGTTGTTCAATTATTTCAGTGTAATTCTCAATCTAACAATATTAGAATCGCGTTCTGTAGGATTTGAACCATCACGCTCTGTAGGATTTGAACCTACGACATCGGGTTTTGGAGACCCGCGTTCTACCGAACTGAACTAAGAGCGCTTTGTTTTCATAAATTATTTTATATGATCCCAATATATTTTGCATGTATATACTATATCAATATATTAATATATACATATAGATATTCAGTATGTATGTCCAATTTGAATTCGTCTTCAATTGGTCCCGTTTTATTGCTAATATAATAAGGAATATCATATGATAAGTAATAGTTAGGGATAGGGATGACAGGATTTGAACCCGTGACATTTTGTACCCAAAACAAACGCGCTACCAAGCTGCGCTACATCCCTTTTCCATTTGTTTCTAGTGTTATTGTAAGGAATCTTTGTCTTGTTTTCCACATTTTTATCTTTTCTCTGTTGATAATATATATATATATATATTAATGAATTATTCTGCCATTTTTTTTTTCGTTTCCTATACTATAATATACAATAGAATATGAAAAAGAAAAAAAGATTCTAAAAACAAATAATATATATATACAATAAAAAAAAATACTTCAAAAAAGGAGGATTTGAAATGCGAGATCTAAAAACATATCTTTCCGTGGCACCAGTAGTAAGTACTCTATGGTTCGGGGCTTTGGCGGGTCTCTTGATAGAGATCAATCGCTTTTTTCCAGATGCATTGATATTCCCCTTTTTTTCATTCTAGTTATTAACACGGGAAGGGATGAAGAAGATTATAGATCCAATTAAGTATATGGAATTAATCTCCTCTTCTTTATTTCTTCTTTTTTAGAATTGTAGTAGAATAAGTTATGAAAGATAAAGAATAAAGGTTAATTCGTCCTCATTGAAATTCGGAGTGAAAACTCGGTATCTGGTCCAGGTTTCAATGGAATTGAATTATTCATTCAATTCCATTTCTATTAATAATAGAGTGAAACCAGAAATCCAAATGGAATGGATAGGGTGGGGGCAAGAATATCATACAAAATACTTAAAAAAAAGAAAATACTGTATTGAAATTTGAAACGAAATATAGTTCGAGATCATTGTATTATTTTTGTACTATATTAATTGGAACGAAATCTTTCATAATTGGATTTCGAATTATTCATTTTAATTTCTATTTTTTTTTTTTCGTTCTTTTCTTTTTCTTAGATTCGAATCCGAAAATAGAATAGTTGAATGAATTAAAAACCCAAAGGAGGTTCATGGCCAAGGGTAAAGATATCCGAGTAACTGTTATTTTGGAGTGTACCGGTTGTGATAAAAAGAGTGTTAATAAAGAATCAACGGGTATTTCTAGATATATTACTCAAAAGAATCGACACAATACGCCTAGTCGATTGGAATTGAGAAAATTCTGTCCCCGTTGTTCCAAACATATAATTCACGCAGAAATAAAGAAGTAGATAAAATGGATCGCTTGTGTGTTACCCTTCCAACCAAAGAACATAACATATAAAATGATCTATCTATATATAGATATTCTATAATTTCTAGTTGATTTATAGTAGAATTCTATACATATATCATTATATAGCAACATATATTAAAAAAGTAAGAATAAAAAAAAAAGAAATCCTTTCTTGTATTTCTTGTAATAAATGTGATTTTTGGAACAGGAATAAACAAACCATGGAAAAATCTAAGCGACTCTTTCTTAAATCCAAGAGATCTTTTCGTAGGCGTTTGCCCCCGATCCAATCGGGGGACCGAATTGATTATAAAAACATGGGTTTAATTAGTCGATTTATTAGTGAACAAGGAAAAATATTATCCAGACGCGTAAATAGATTGACCTTAAAACAACAACGATTAATTACGATTGCTATAAAACAAGCTCGTATTTTATCTTCGTTACCTTTTCTTAATAATGAAAAACAATTTGAAAAAAGCGAGTCGACTGCTAGAACTACTACTTTAAGAAAAAAAAAAAATAGAAATTAAAATGAATAATTCGAAATCCAATTTGAATTTAGATTCAAATTAAGCATGAATTGATGTTTTGTTCGAAAACTACGACAATTCAATTTGGATTTTTATGTTGTAAGAAAAAAGATAATCGGTGGCAAAGAATAATTTTTTTTTATTTAGCGTGGTTGTTTATTTTGATAGCTTTATCATATGAATTTTTATCACATGATAAAGCTATCAAAATAAACAAATTTCTATGCTATACCTTCCCGGAGTAAAGTCTACGGGTATTTTTGGTTTTTATGATATCGTTGGCAATCATAAAAAGACAATTCTCTTTTAATATAGCTATTTGGGCAACTATTTTACGATTAAGAAGCAATTGCCTCGTGTATAGATTATATATAAAATTACTATAAATATAATATACTTTTTGATTCTCGCGAATTACTGCATTTATTCGACTAATCCATAAACCACGAAAATATCTTTTTTTCCTATCTCTATCCCGATGAGCCGAAACCAAAGCTTTCATTTTCTGTTGAGTAATAGTTCGAGTAAGTCTTGAATGAGCTCCGCGAAAGCTTGCTGTAAATAAACGAATTTTTGTCCTCCGTTTACGAGCTATATATCCTCGTTTAATTCTGGTCATTGAATAAATGAGACTTTGACGAATAACTATTTTATTTTTTTTCTTTAAGTTATTCTTTTCTTCTTTTTAGTCTATTAATAACAAAAATGGATTCTTCCAATGTATAAAAAAAAAAATTCCAATGGCTCTTGCTACTATAACCTTCCCAACCACGATTTTTTTATTTTTTTTTTCTAAATATTGAACCTCAAAATAAGAAATTGTATTGATACTAGGTATCAAAAAAATAGTAATAGTAAATGAAATAGGACAGAGATCAAAAATCGCGGGTTCCATCGTTTCTATGATTTTTTAGAAACGTCCAGGTCCTCTCTATATACCGGAGCCTTCTTTCTTTTCATTTTCGATTCATTTAATCAATGTTATTGTTAACTTGTACAGGTCACACTCTTTGGCTCTACCCATCCAATATCTAGTAAATAAGTTTTTTCACAACGAAATCTAGTTATACAGTAACGGTATTTAATTATGAAAATTTGCTGGGTAGCTGACCCTCTTATTCCGTTCTTGCAAAGTTTATTAAGGACATAATTTATCTTTAATTGAAATAGTATTTTATCCGCTTAATGGGTAACTTAATATTTGTTACCAATGGTAAAGTCTTTCTCATCTTAAATCGCAAATTAAGATTATTGGGTTTGCACCAATCAAAACCATAAATTTGATACATGATAGAAGAATGTAAAGAATGTATATATATATTTAAGATAGTGTGAATGGAAAAATTCCATTCACACTATCTTAACCGCTAACCAATACTTAAAAAATTAAATTGGTTTTTTCTTAGTATATGATCTGAACGAGTCGCACATACACCCTGGTACACGTTCCTCGGCGCTGAGGGCATCCCCGAAGAGCTGGGGATTTTGTGACGTTTCGGATTGGCTGTCTTGTCTTTCTAATAAGTTGTTTCATAGTTGGCATGGTAAGTCGTATATCTATATAGATAGATAATGAGTGGGTTTAGATCTATCCTAACCCCGAATTACTCATATTTTCTTTTTTTATTCAACCGCTACAAGATCTACAATTCCGTGAGCTTGGGCTTCTGCTGCTGACATAAAAACATCCCTTTCCATGTCTTCGGATATGACCCATAAAGGTTTGCTCGTTCTTTGTACATAAACCCTTGTGATAGTTTCACGCAGTTTCAGTAGTTCTTCCGCTTCCAGGATAAATTCTCCCGTTTGTGCCTCATAAAAAGAACTAGCGGGTTGGTGGATCATTACCCTGATTATATAACTTAATAAGTGTTTCCCTTATCTTGATAAAGATTTTGATAATGATTTCTCCTATATTGGTAAAGATTTTATTTATTCCCCAAATAAAGGTAAAAGGGATAACGGATAAATACAAATAATCCAAAATGAGCAAAAATAATATTCAATAACCGTACAAGCATTTTCTGCATATTGATGCATACGGCTTTTCCGCGTATACAATTCAATTTTTTCTCTATGGATATAGTATTTTCTTCTATGAATTTTTTTCTCCGTTTATGAATTTATTTTTTTCTTCCATCAAAGAAAAAAGAAGTACAAAATCTACTGGGTCTTTTGGATCCAGATCCTTAAATAATAAACAATACAATAACCAACTTTCTTTTTTATTTTTGAATATATTTCAAAATACTATGATGGTTCCGTTGTTTTTTTATTTCATTTTGTTTGTTATTCAACAATCCGAAAGTTTCTTTTTTTTCATATGTTATGTTTTCTTCTAATTAAAATAAAAATTGTTAAAAGTTTCCTGGTATGAAAAAAAAACAAAAAAGTCTATGACACTAAAATTAAACTAGGTTCCTGATAGATGAGATAAAAAAGTAAATACCCTTTTTTCATACTACTCTTTCTATATATAATCGAATGGTTTAAAAAACAAAAATTTGCATATGGAATTCGAAATACCATGCTATTATTACTTATTAAATGTTTTTATGGCGAAGGTATAGTCTTTATATATATATATTTTCTCAAATAAAAGAATCATTGGCGCCAAGCGTGAGGGAATGCTAGACGTTTGGTAATTTCTCCTCCTGCCAAAATAAAGGATCCCATTGAAGCGGCTAATCCCATACATACTGTCTGCACATCTGGTTGTACAAATTGCATAGTATCATAAATAGCTATTCCGGGTATTACCCACCCCCCCGGAGAATTTATAAACAGATACAAATCTTTATTATCGTCCTCGATACTGAGATATACCATAAGACCAATAAGTTGATTCGATATTTCACTATCAACCTCTTGACCTAAAAAAAGTAATCTTTCTCGATAAAGTCGATTGATTAGGATTCCATTTTTTTCCTTAAGAGCCGTACATGCACCTTTTGATACATACAGTTCACCAAAAATAATATAAGCAAAAAAAAGAATCAATGTGTCGATTTTAAAACTCTTTCTCTTTTCATAATGGACTTCTTCGAACTTTTAAAGAAAAAAATAATATACTAAATTTATTGAACTAACTTCTCATTGATGTATTGGTTTCATCGAGATCGAATCCCAATCACAATGTAATTTTCTTGTTTCTGAATGGACTTTTTCAATTCTTTTAGGTTTCTTTTCTACTCTGAGTAAAGATCTGCCCGATTTGGATTTGCACATATAGGACAAATATTACAATACTATACCTTTTTGTTATAACTTCTTTCTTTTCTGAATTTCTTATTTAATGTTTTCTGTAAAATATATGATAGAAGTGGTGATCGTATATATATATTACCAATTGGTTTTTTTCTAAACAGAGCCTGGGTACTTTATTGGTCCAATCAAGCCAACCATAAATCATTAAAAATTTCGAATAATATAATAATCTCGATACCCCCTCTAAAAACAAAAAAATCGATAGAATTGTATTTCATTACATTTCACGCTCCAAATTTTTTATGATTCAATCATTCTCTTTTGGGGGTGAAAGAGAGGATATCTCGATCGGGGGAGAAAACGGGGAAATCCCATATGACCTACTATATCTGACAAGTCGCACTATATATCAACCCAAGATGCATCTTCTTCCCCAGGGCTTCGAAAGGGTACTTTTGGAACACCAATGGGCATAAATGGAGAAATAATAAAGTCATATATCTCACTTTAGTGTGGAAACGTAAGAATTAGCCTATAGTGTTAAAAATGATTTACTTTTATTATATTGCATTTTTATAAATAAAAAAGGAATACTAAATAAAGTCAAGTTGTTACGAATGGGTCATTGGGGTGATAAACGAATATGTCTGCATTTACTTATTTAAATATTCATAGAGAAAATTGTCAACCCCTCTCGTCTCGCCACCATTGCGTATTATTACTTATCGGGTATAGAATAAATCTGTTTCTTTTTATTTCTACAAATATGATTGTTCCATTATTACTAAAAAACTAGAACAAATTTGAATACTTTTTCCGAGATAATCTACTGAAATGCAAGAGTCCATAGTATAATTTTTTCGAGTGCAATAAAGTTACATAGTGTCTATTTTTTGTTGATATAAGGGGTATTTTCATGGGTTTACCTTGGTATCGTGTTCATACTGTTGTATTAAATGATCCGGGCCGTTTGCTTTCTGTTCATATAATGCACACAGCTCTGGTTGCTGGTTGGGCCGGTTCGATGGCTCTATATGAATTAGCAGTTTTTGATCCCTCTGACCCTGTTCTTGACCCAATGTGGAGACAGGGTATGTTCGTTATACCTTTCATGACTCGTTTAGGAATAACCAATTCTTGGGGCGGTTGGAATATCACAGGAGGAACTATAACGAATCCGGGTATTTGGAGTTACGAAGGTGTGGCCGGAGCACATATTGTGTTTTCGGGCTTGTGCTTTTTAGCGGCTATTTGGCATTGGGTTTATTGGGATCTAGAAATCTTTTGTGATGAACGTACTGGAAAACCTTCTTTGGATTTGCCCAAAATTTTTGGAATTCATTTATTTCTTGCAGGAGTGGCTTGTTTTGGTTTTGGCGCGTTTCATGTAACAGGATTGTATGGTCCTGGAATATGGGTGTCTGATCCTTATGGACTAACTGGAAGGATACAATCCGTAAATCCCGCGTGGGGTGTGGAAGGTTTTGATCCTTTTGTTCCGGGGGGAATAGCTTCTCATCATATTGCAGCAGGAACGTTGGGCATATTAGCGGGTCTTTTCCATCTTAGTGTGCGTCCGCCCCAACGTCTATATAAAGGATTACGTATGGGAAATATTGAAACCGTCCTTTCCAGCAGTATTGCTGCTGTCTTTTTTGCAGCTTTTGTCGTTGCTGGAACTATGTGGTATGGTTCAGCAACAACCCCGATTGAATTATTTGGTCCTACTCGTTATCAATGGGATCAGGGATACTTCCAGCAAGAAATTTATCGAAGAGTTGGTGCTGGACTAGCCGAAAATCAAAGTTTATCAGAAGCTTGGTCTAAAATTCCCGAAAAATTAGCTTTTTATGATTACATCGGCAATAATCCAGCAAAGGGGGGGTTATTTAGAGCGGGTTCAATGGACAATGGAGATGGAATAGCCGTCGGTTGGTTAGGACATCCCATCTTTAGAGATAAAGAGGGGCGTGAACTTTTTGTACGTCGTATGCCTACTTTTTTTGAAACATTTCCGGTTGTTTTGGTAGACGGGGACGGAATTGTTAGAGCCGATGTTCCTTTTAGAAGGGCAGAATCGAAATATAGTGTTGAACAAGTAGGTGTAACTGTTGAATTCTATGGTGGCGAACTTAATGGAGTCAGTTATAGTGATCCCGCTACTGTTAAAAAATATGCTAGACGTGCTCAATTGGGTGAGATTTTTGAATTAGATCGTGCTACTTTGAAATCAGATGGTGTTTTTCGTAGCAGTCCAAGGGGTTGGTTTACTTTTGGACATGCTTCATTTGCTCTGCTATTCTTTTTCGGGCACATTTGGCATGGTGCTAGAACTTTGTTCAGAGATGTTTTTGCTGGTATCGACCCAGATTTAGATGCTCAAGTAGAATTTGGAGCATTCCAAAAACTTGGAGATCCAACTACAAGAAGACAGGTGGTCTGATATACCATTCTTTTGTTCCTTTTCTACTTTTTTTGTTATGATTTTGAATTTCACATAGAGAACTAGATAAATCTTGATTTGAATCATTGCATTTACTCTTTTTTTTTTATTTGGTAAATGAGCCCCAATAAATAGGTATGAAAGCTATAATTGTAAACCACGATCAAATCTATGGAAGCATTGGTTTATACATTCCTCTTAGTCTCGACTTTAGGAATTCTTTTTTTCGCTATCTTTTTTAGAGAACCCCCTAAAGTTCCAACGAAAAAGATGAAATAATTTTGGATTATCTTAATTGAAGTAATGAGCCCCCAATATGGAGGGCTCATTACTTCAACTAGTCCCCATGTTCTTCGAATGGATCTCTTAGTTGTTGAGAGGGTTGCCCAAAAGCAGTATATAAGGCATACCCAGTAAAACTTACAAGTAAACCAGATATAGAGATGGCAATTAGGGTTGCTGTTTCCATTATTCTAATTATAAAGTTTCAAGATCACAATAGTTCTATAGGATAAGATCCTTATATTTACAGCGGAATGGTATACAAAGTCAACAGATCTCAATGAATAAAAAATAGTATTTATGGCTGCGCAAACCGTTGAGGATAATTCTAGATCTGGTCCAAGACGAACTGTTGTAGGGGATTTATTGAAACCGTTAAATTCAGAATATGGTAAAGTAGCTCCAGGGTGGGGAACTACTCCTTTGATGGGTGTTGCAATGGCTCTATTTGCGATATTTCTATCTATTATTTTGGAGATTTATAATTCGTCCATTTTATTGGACGGAATTTCTATGAATTAGATTCACAAGAATCTAGTAATTAGCTTTTCAATAGAAAGGAAAATTAAGCATTTAGGTTTCTTGTTGTTTGTTATCCTATTCCATTTTGATTTGGTAGTTTGATCGTGGAATTTCTTTGTTTCTGTATTTCCGGAATATGAGTGTGTGACTTGTTTTAATTGATCCTATTGATAGTACAGAACATAAAATGGATCTGTCATCTTGATAGAGATGGTTTTATCCCGTCCGATATTTATTCTAGTATCTGGAGCACGGAATATAGAAAATATATTCTAAAAATATTCGAACTATGATTCATACTAAATATTTAGACCTCGCAACCGGACTTAAAAAACTTTTCAAAGAGTTATAAAAAGAAATTGAAGAATTTTCATACTTTCAAGCTTCCCGAGCTTACCTTTATCTTACTTTGGATCAAAGGACAAACCTTTCTTTGAATTTTTTCATTCTATCTATTCATTGAATAAGTGATGATCCAGCAGTTCTTACTCAGGGAATTTTTGGATTTCGATTAAATGTTTTTTTTGAATCATCGTGGTTATAGTATGAATCTAATGTTTTTTTTAATTGATTTATATGGTCCTAACAAGAGAATTCCTATCAATAATAAAAATGAAATAATAATAAATAAGACAGCAGTAAAATCACATTACACACAAATAAAAAATGAAGTGAATAATAGAATATTCAAGA